GTCCCTGTAGCTTAATGCGAAAGCACGACACTGAAGCTGTCAAGATGGTTGCCCCAATGCACCCAAGGACAAGAGACTTAGTCCTAACCTTACGGTTGGTTTTTGCTAGATATATACATGCAAGTTTCCGCGAGCCAGTGTAGATGCCCTTGGTACCTTACCAACAGTCGACAGGAGCGGGTATCAGGCACACCCATCTTTTCAACGGTAGCCCAAAACGCCTAGCACTTGCCACGCCCCCACGGGTTCTCAGCAGTAGTTAACATTAAGCAATGAGTGAAAACTTGACTTAGTCATAGCAAATCAGGGCTGGTAAATCTTGTGCCAGCCACCGCGGTCATACAAGAAGCCCAAATTAACCTTACTAACGGCGTAAAGGGTGGTCACATGCTATCTATACGGAACTAAGATTAAAAGGTAACTAAGCTGTCATAAGCCCAAGATGCCCCTAAGGCCACTGCCCTTGAAGAAAATCTTAGCCTAACGATCAATTGAAATCCACGAAAGCCAGGACCCAAACTGGGATTAGATACCCCACTATGCCTGGCCCTAAATCTTGATGCTCTATCCTACCTGAGCATCCGCCCGAGAACTACGAGCGCAAACGCTTAAAACTCTAAGGACTTGGCGGTGTCCCAAACCCACCTAGAGGAGCCTGTTCTGTAATCGATGATCCACGATACACCCGACCATTTCTTGCCAAAACAGCCTATATACCGCCGTCGCCAGCCCACCCACCCTGAAGGCCCAACAGTGAGCGCAATAGCCTAACCCGCTAACACGACAGGTCAAGGTATAGCCTATGGAATGGAAGCAATGGGCTACATTTTCTAACGTAGAAAACTACGAATAAGGGGCATGAAACTGCCCCCCAAAGGCGGATTTAGCAGTAAAGTGGGACCATCAAGCCCTCTTAAAGCCGGCCCTGGGACACGTACATACCGCCCGTCACCCTCCTCACAAGCGACCAACCCACCCCATACATTAATAAGTTTTCCAGCCAAAGAGGAGGTAAGTCGTAACAAGGTAAGTGTACCGGAAGGTGCACTTAGAACACCAAGACGTAGCTTAAACAAAAGCATTCAGCTTACACCTGAAAAATGTCTGCCACTACCAGATCGTCTTGAAGCCAAACTCTAGCCCAACCACATTGACCCGATAGACCCAAAGCCATTTAAAACACCAAACCAAAGCATTTGCTAGTCCCAGTATAGGCGATAGAAAAGACTACCTAGGAGCGATAGAGACACACGTACCGTAAGGGAAGGATGAAATAGCAATGAAACACACTAAGCCAAAAACAGCAAAGATCAACCCTTGTACCTTTTGCATCATGGTCTAGCAAGAAAAACCAAGCAAAATGAATTTAAGCTTGCCACCCCGAAACCCAAGCGAGCTACTTGTGAGCAGCTATTATTGAGCGAACCCGTCTCTGTTGCAAAAGAGTGGGATGACTTGCTAGTAGAGGTGAAAAGCCAAACGAGCTGGGTGATAGCTGGTTGCCTGTGAAACGAATCTTAGTTCACTCTTAATTCTTCTCCAAGGACCTACCATAGAACCCCAATGAAGCGAATTAAGGGCTATTTAAAGGGGGTACAGCTCCTTTAAAAAAGAACACAATCTCTACCAGCGGATAAACAATATTAACCCAAAGGACTTGTGGGCCCTCAAGCAGCCATCAACAAAGAGTGCGTCAAAGCTCTCCCATTTAAAAATATGAAAACCTTGTGAATCCCTCATCAATAACAGGCCAACCTATATATCAATAGGAGAATTAATGCTAGAATGAGTAACCAGGGCTAGCCCCTCTACGACGCAAGCTTACATCCTCACATTATTAACAAGTCACCAAGATACGACAATTACAACAAGCAGAGTATTAGGCATATTGTTAACCCGACAGTGGAGCGTCCATTAAGAAAGATTAAAACCTGTAAAAGGAACTAGGCAAACCATCAAGGCCCGACTGTTTACCAAAAACATAGCCTTCAGCAAACAACAAACAAGTATTGAAGGTGATGCCTGCCCGGTGACTTCACGTTAAACGGCCGCGGTATCCTAACCGTGCAAAGGTAGCGCAATCAATTGTCCCATAAATCGAGACTTGTATGAATGGCTAAACGAGGTCTTAACTGTCTCTTACAGGCAATCAGTGAAATTGATCTCCCTGTGCAAAAGCAGGGATAAACACATAAGACGAGAAGACCCTGTGGAACTTTAAAATCAGCGACCACCCCAAAAAAACTTACACACCTACTAGGTTCACTTCCCCCTTCAAAGGCCTGGTCTGCAATTTTTCGGTTGGGGCGACCTTGGAGAAAAACAGATCCTCCAAAAACTAGACCAAAAATCTAGACCAAGAGCAACAACTCGACGTGCTAACAGCACCCAGACCCAATATAATTGATCAATGAACCAAGCTACCCCAGGGATAACAGCGCAATCCCCCTCGAGAGTCCATATCGACAGGGGGGTTTACGACCTCGATGTTGGATCAGGACATCCTGGTGGTGCAGCCGCTACCAAGGGTTCGTTTGTTCAACGATTAACAGTCCTACGTGATCTGAGTTCAGACCGGAGTAATCCAGGTCGGTTTCTATCTATGACAAAACTCTTCCCAGTACGAAAGGATCGGAAAAGTAAGGCCAATACCACAAGCAAGCCTTCGCCTTAAGTAATGAAACCAACTAAATTACGAAAGGCTGTCCCACATCAACCCGTCCTAGAAAAGGACAAGCTAGCGTGGCAGAGCTCGGTAAATGCAAAAGGCTTAAGTCCTTTGATCCAGAGGTTCAAATCCTCTCCCTAGCTTAACTCCAAAACTAAACCCACAAGCACAATGGCCAACTACCCCCTCCTAGCCAACTTCATTATGGCCCTTTCCTATGCCCTACCTATCCTAATTGCCGTGGCCTTCCTCACTCTAGTAGAACGCAAAATCCTCAGCTATATACAAAACCGAAAAGGACCAAACATCGTAGGCCCATTCGGCCTATTACAACCACTAGCTGACGGGATCAAACTATTCATTAAAGAGCCCATTCGCCCCTCCACCTCCTCCCCCGTTCTGTTCCTACTGACTCCCATCCTAGCCCTCCTCCTGGCCATCTCAGTATGAACACCACTCCCTATTCCCTTCTCTTTAGCAGACCTAAACCTAGGCCTACTGTTTCTCCTAACAATATCTAGCCTGGCAGTCTACTCTATCCTCTGATCAGGGTGGGCATCCAACTCCAAATACGCCCTAATTGGAGCGTTACGAGCAGTCGCCCAAACCATCTCCTATGAGGTTACTCTAGCCATCATCCTCCTCTCCGTAATTGTCCTAAGCGGCAACTACTCCCTCAGCACCCTCGCAACTACCCAAGAACCCTTATACCTCATTTTCTCATGCTGACCCCTTGCCATAATGTGATACATCTCAACACTTGCCGAGACAAACCGTGCCCCTTTCGATCTCACAGAAGGAGAGTCCGAACTAGTCTCAGGATTTAATGTAGAGTACGCAGCAGGACCATTCGCCCTATTTTTCTTAGCCGAATACGCCAACATCATGTTAATAAACGCACTGACTACTATCATATTCTTCAATCCGAGTCTCTTCCACCCTCCACAGGAACTATTCCCCCTAATCCTGGCCACAAAAATTCTCCTGCTTTCCGCAGGATTCCTATGAATTCGAGCCTCATATCCCCGATTCCGATACGACCAACTAATACATCTTCTATGAAAAAACTTCCTACCTCTTACACTAGCCCTATGCCTCTGACATACTAGCATGCCAATCTCCTACGCAGGTCTACCTCCCTGCCTAAGGAAATGTGCCTGAACCCCAAAGGGTCACTATGATAAAGTGAACATAGAGGTATACCAGTCCTCTCATTTCCTAGAACCTAGAAAAGCAGGAATTGAACCTACACAAAAGGGATCAAAACCCTTCATACTTCCTTTATATTATTTCCTAGCAGGGTCAGCTAAAGAAGCTATCGGGCCCATACCCCGAAAATGTAGGTTTGACTCCTTCCCCTGCTAATGAACCCCCAGGCAAAACTGGTCTTCATCACCAGCCTCACCCTAGGAACCACCATCACAATCTCAAGCAACCACTGAATCCTGGCCTGGACGGGCCTTGAAATCAACACACTCGCCATCCTCCCCCTCATCTCAAAATCCCATCACCCTCGAGCCACTGAAGCCGCAACCAAGTACTTCCTGACTCAAGCAGCTGCCTCCGCTTTAGTCCTATTCTCGAGCATAACCAATGCATGAGTAACAGGACAGTGAGACATTACACAGCTAACTCACCCCACATCATGCTTAATCCTCACATCAGCTATCGCTATAAAACTCGGATTAGTCCCATTCCACTTTTGATTCCCAGAAGTCTTACAAGGCTCCTCCCTGTCCACAGGCCTCCTCCTAGCAACAATCATAAAATTCCCTCCCATCACCCTCCTATATTTAACCTCCCAATCACTCCACCCCACAGCACTAGTTACAATAGCCCTGCTTTCAACAGCCCTAGGAGGATGAATAGGCCTAAATCAAACCCAAATCCGAAAAACCTTAGCCTTCTCCTCTATCTCCCACCTAGGCTGAATGGCCATAATCCTCTTATATAACCCCAAACTCACCCTACTCAACTTCTACCTCTACGCCTTAATGACTACAGCAGTATTCCTCACCCTCAACTCAATAAAAGCCCTAAACCTGTCAACATTAATAACCGCATGAACAAAAACCCCCGCACTTAGCGCCTTTCTCCTACTGACTCTACTTTCCTTAGCCGGCCTCCCCCCTCTGACAGGTTTCCTCCCAAAATGACTAATCATCCAAGAGCTCACTAAACAAGATATAGCCCTGGCAGCAGTGGTTATCTCGCTCTTATCCCTGCTGAGCCTCTTCTTCTACTTACGCCTGGCCTTCTGCGCAACAATTACTCTCCCACCCCACACCACCAACCACATAAAACGCTGACACACCAACAAGCCAGTCAATATTCTAATCCCCATCCTAACCATCCTCGCCCTTGCCCTTCTCCCACTCTCTCCCATGCTCCTCACCACCATTTAAAGAAACTTAGGATAATCCCTAAACCGAAGGCCTTCAAAGCCTTAAACAAGAGTGAGACCCTCTTAGTTTCTGCTAAAACCCGCAGGATACTACCCTGCATCCCCTGAATGCAACTCAGGTACTTTAATTAAGCTAGGGCCTTCCTGACACCACCCACTAGGCAGGTGGGCTTTGATCCCACGAAACTATAGTTAACAGCTATATGCCTAATCCTACGGGCCTCTGCCTAAGACCCTGACACATATCCTGTGTATCGATGAGCTTGCAACTCAACATGAACTTCACTACAGGGCCGATAAGAAGAGGAATCAAACCTCTGTCAAAAGGACTACAGCCTAACGCTTAGACACTCAGCCATCTTACCTATGACTTCCTTCACCAATCGATGATTGTTCTCTACTAACCACAAAGACATTGGTACCCTATACCTTATCTTCGGTGCGTGGGCCGGGATAGTCGGAACTGCTCTGAGCCTTCTCATCCGCGCAGAACTAGGACAACCAGGCACACTCCTAGGTGATGACCAAATCTACAATGTCATCGTCACCGCTCATGCCTTTGTAATGATCTTCTTCATAGTAATGCCTATTATAATCGGAGGATTCGGCAACTGACTGGTCCCTCTCATAATCGGAGCACCAGATATAGCATTCCCCCGAATAAATAATATAAGCTTCTGACTCCTCCCCCCATCCTTCCTGCTCCTCCTAGCCTCATCCACCGTAGAAGCCGGGGCAGGTACTGGATGAACCGTCTACCCTCCCCTAGCAGGCAACCTCGCTCATGCTGGAGCCTCAGTAGACCTAGCCATCTTCTCCCTCCACCTAGCAGGTATCTCCTCTATCCTAGGTGCAATTAACTTCATCACAACAGCAATCAACATAAAACCTCCCGCCCTCTCACAATACCAAACACCCCTATTCGTGTGATCCGTCCTAATTACCGCAGTTCTACTCCTCCTCTCACTCCCAGTTCTCGCTGCCGGCATCACAATGCTTCTAACAGACCGGAACCTCAACACCACATTTTTCGACCCGGCCGGAGGGGGGGACCCAGTTCTTTATCAGCACCTATTTTGATTCTTCGGCCACCCGGAAGTCTATATCTTAATCCTCCCAGGATTCGGAATCATCTCACATGTGGTAGCCTACTATTCTGGCAAAAAAGAACCCTTTGGCTATATAGGAATGGTGTGGGCTATACTTTCCATTGGATTCCTAGGATTTATCGTCTGAGCCCACCACATGTTCACTGTAGGTATAGACGTAGACACCCGAGCCTACTTCACATCCGCTACTATAATCATCGCCATCCCAACCGGAATCAAAGTATTTAGCTGACTAGCAACTCTGCACGGAGGAACAATCAAATGGGACCCCCCAATACTATGAGCCCTAGGATTCATCTTCCTATTCACTATCGGAGGCCTGACTGGAATCGTACTTGCCAACTCTTCACTGGATATTGCCCTACATGACACTTACTACGTAGTAGCACACTTCCACTATGTCCTGTCCATAGGTGCAGTATTCGCAATCCTAGCAGGATTCACGCACTGATTCCCACTATTCACAGGCTATACCCTTCATTCCACATGAGCCAAAACCCACTTCGGCGTAATGTTCGTAGGAGTCAACCTCACCTTCTTCCCGCAACACTTCCTAGGCCTTGCCGGAATACCCCGACGATACTCAGACTACCCAGACGCCTACACACTATGAAACACCATCTCATCCGTAGGTTCCCTCATCTCACTCACAGCCGTCATCATACTAGTATTTATCATTTGAGAAGCCTTCGCAGCCAAACGTAAAGTCCTTCAACCAGAGCTAGTCAATACTAACGTTGAATGAATTCACGGCTGCCCTCCCCCTTATCACACTTTCGAAGAACCAGCCTTCGTCCAAGTACAAGAAAGGAAGGAATCGAACCCTCATTTGTTGGTTTCAAGCCAACCGCATACTAAACCACTTATGCTTCTTTCTTATCCAGGGATGTTAGTAAAATAATTACATGGCCTTGTCAAGACCAAATCACAGGTGAAACCCCAGTACATCCTAGACCCCCATGGCCAACCACTCACAATTCGGCTTCCAAGACGCATCCTCCCCCATCATAGAAGAACTAGTAGAATTCCACGACCACGCCCTAATGGTAGCTCTGGCAATTTGCAGCCTAGTCCTATACCTACTTACCCACATACTCACAGAAAAACTATCTTCATCTACCGTAGACGCACAAGAAATCGAACTTATCTGAACAATCCTACCCGCTATTGTCTTAATCCTCCTAGCCCTGCCCTCCCTGCAAATCCTATACATAATAGACGAAGTCAACGAGCCCGACCTAACCATAAAAGCAATCGGCCATCAATGATACTGATCCTACGAATACACTGACTTCAAAGAACTAACATTCGACTCCTACATAGTTCCCACAACAGACCTGCCCCGAGGACACTTCCGCCTGCTAGAAGTAGATCACCGGGTAGTCGTACCCATAGAATCCCCTATCCGTGTCATCGTTACAGCTGACGACGTACTTCACTCATGAGCTGTCCCAAGCCTAGGAGTGAAAACCGACGCAATCCCAGGACGTCTCAACCAGACCTCATTCGTCGCTACTCGCCCCGGAGTTTTCTACGGGCAGTGCTCAGAAATTTGCGGAGCAAACCACAGCTACATACCAATCGTAGTAGAGTCCGTCCCTCTCACTAACTTCGAGAACTGATCCTCCTTATCATCCTCCTAATCATTAAGAAGCTATGAACCAGCACTAGCCTTTTAAGCTAGAGAAAGGGGACTGATATCCTCCTTAATGGTATGCCCCAACTAAATCCAAGTCCCTGACTTTTTATCATGATCTCTTCATGACTTACATACACCCTAATCATTCAACCTAAGATCCTGACATTCATCGCCCCTAACCCCCCATCTAATAAAGCCCCATTAACCATTAAGAGCCCCACCCCCTGAACTTGACCATGAACCTAAGCTTCTTCGATCAGTTCTCAAGCCCATCCCTATTGGGAATCCCACTAGTCCTAATCTCCATAACATTTCCAGCCCTACTCCTACCCTCCCTCTCCAACCGGTGAATTACTAGTCGACTCTCAACCCTACAACTATGAGCCATCAACCTGATCACAAAACAACTAATAATCCCATTAAACAAAAAGGGCCACAAATGAGCCCTAATCTTAACATCCCTAATAGTGTTTCTCCTATTAATCAACCTCCTAGGGCTTCTACCATATACATTTACCCCAACAACACAACTATCTATAAACCTAGCCCTAGCTTTTCCCTTGTGACTAGCCACCCTCCTCACAGGCCTACGAAATCAACCCTCAGCCTCTCTGGGTCACCTCCTCCCAGAAGGCACCCCCACACCCCTGATCCCCGCCCTAATCATAATCGAAACAACCAGCCTCCTCATCCGCCCACTGGCCCTAGGAGTCCGCCTAACCGCCAACCTGACCGCAGGACACCTCCTAATTCAACTTATCTCCACAGCCTCAATCGCCCTATCCGCCTCCATACCAGCAGTTTCCCTCTTAACCCTAGCAGTTCTACTACTACTCACAATCCTGGAGATCGCAGTCGCTATAATTCAAGCCTACGTCTTTGTCCTCCTGCTCAGCTTATATCTACAAGAAAACATTTAACTCCCAATGACCCACCAGGCCCACTCCTATCATATAGTAGACCCCAGCCCATGACCCATTCTTGGAGCCGCCGCCGCCCTCCTCACGACCTCCGGACTTGTAATATGATTTCACCACAGCTCCTACTACCTCCTTGCCATAGGACTCCTCACAACCGTCCTAGTTATATTCCAATGATGACGAGACATCATCCGAGAGAGCACCTTCCAGGGCCACCACACCCCCACAGTCCAAAAAGGCCTCCGGTACGGAATAGTCCTATTCATCACCTCTGAGGCATTCTTCTTCCTAGGATTCTTCTGAGCCTTCTTCCACTCCAGCTTAGCCCCCACCCCTGAGCTAGGTGGCCAGTGACCCCCCGTTGGAATCCAGCCCCTAAACCCAATAGACGTCCCCCTACTAAACACCGCAATCCTCCTCGCCTCTGGGGTTACCGTTACATGAGCCCACCACAGCATCTCAGAAGGAGCCCGAAAACCAGCCATCCAAGCCCTCACCCTCACCGTACTCTTAGGCCTTTACTTCACTGCCCTCCAAGCCATAGAATACTACGAAGCCCCCTTCTCCATCGCCGACGGAGTGTACGGCTCAACATTCTTCGTCGCCACCGGATTCCACGGCCTCCATGTCATTATCGGAACCACCTTCCTACTGGTCTGCCTCATGCGCCTAATCAAATACCACTTCACACCAAACCATCACTTTGGCTTTGAAGCAGCAGCTTGATACTGACACTTTGTAGACGTCGTATGACTATTCCTTTATATTTCTATCTACTGATGAGGTTCTTACTCTTCTAGTATATTAAATACAATAGACTTCCAATCTTTTAAATCCGGTCAAACCCCGGAGAAGAGTAATAAACACAATCCTATTTATACTAGCTCTCTCCCTAGCCCTAAGTGTCCTTCTAACCATACTAAACTTCTGACTGGCCCAAATAAACCCAGACTCTGAGAAACTATCCCCATATGAATGCGGCTTCGACCCTTTAGGTACTGCTCGACTCCCCTTTTCAATCCGATTCTTCCTAGTTGCAATCTTATTCCTCTTATTCGACCTAGAAATCGCCCTTCTCCTGCCCCTCCCATGAGCAACACAACTTCAGTCACCCACCACAACACTAGTATGAACCTCGGCCATTATCCTCCTCCTAACCCTAGGCCTAGTCTACGAGTGAAACCAAGGGGGCCTAGAATGGGCCGAATAACCAAGAAAGTTAGTCTAATCAAGACAGTTGATTTCGACTCAACAGATTATAGCTACACCCTATAACTTTCTTCATGACCACCCTCCACCTAAGCTTCTACTCAGCATTCACCCTAAGCAGCCTCGGCCTGGCCTTCCACCGAACCCACCTAATCTCCGCCTTATTATGCTTAGAAAGCATAATACTGTCCCTATACGTCGCCCTCGCCATATGACCCATCCAAACCCACACATCCTCTACTACCATCATGCCCATCCTCCTCCTGGCATTCTCTGCCTGCGAAGCAGGCGCCGGCCTCGCCTTATTGGTCGCCTCCACCCGCACGCACGGCTCAGATCACCTCCACAACCTAAATCTACTACAATGCTAAAAATTATCCTACCAACAATTATACTACTCCCCACGACTTTCCTATCCTCCCCTAAACACCTCTGAACAAGCACAACCACCTATAGCCTTTTAATCGCCGCCATCAGCCTTCACTGACTTACTCCCACCTACTACCCAGGCAAAAACCTAACCCACTGAACCTTCATAGACCAAATGTCCTCTCCCCTGCTAGTCCTCTCCTGCTGACTCCTCCCCCTCATAATCATAGCAAGCCAAAATCACCTACAGCAAGAGCCGCCCGCCCGCAAACGAATTTTCCTCGCAACAACAATTCTAGCCCAACTGTTCCTCCTATTAGCCTTCTCAGCATCAGAACTTATACTATTCTACATTTCATTTGAAGCCACCCTAATTCCCACCCTCATCCTAATCACTCGATGAGGAAGCCAACCAGAACGCCTAAGTGCTGGCATCTACCTACTATTCTATACTCTAGCAAGCTCTCTCCCGCTACTAGTCGCCATCCTGCACCTGCACAACCAAATTGGCACTCTTTTCCTCCCCCTACTAAAGCTTCACCACCCAGCCCTAACCAACTCCTGAACCAGCCTCATAACTAGCGCCGCCCTTCTCCTAGCCTTCATAGTAAAAGCCCCATTGTACGGGCTACATCTATGGCTCCCCAAGGCCCACGTAGAAGCACCAATCGCAGGCTCCATGCTACTGGCCGCACTGCTACTAAAACTAGGAGGCTATGGCATCATACGAGTTACCATCCTAATCGACCCCTCCCACAGCAACCTCCACTACCCATTCATCACCTTAGCCCTCTGAGGCGCATTAATAACCAGCGCAATTTGCCTGCGACAAATCGACCTAAAATCCTTAATCGCCTACTCCTCCGTCAGCCACATAGGCCTAGTCGTAGCCGCAACCATGATCCAAACCCAATGAGCATTCTCAGGCGCAATAATCCTCATAGTCGCACACGGCCTAACTTCCTCCATACTATTCTGCCTAGCTAATACAAACTACGAACGAACCCACAGCCGCATTCTCCTACTCACGCGAGGACTCCAACCCCTGCTCCCCCTCATAGGCATTTGATGACTCCTAGCGAACCTTTCAAACATAGCTCTCCCCCCGACTATTAATCTCATAGCAGAACTAACCATCATAACCGCCCTATTCAACTGATCTTCCCTCACAATCCTACTAACAGGGACCGCAGTCGTCCTAACCGCCTCATATACACTGTACATGCTCCTAACAACCCAACGAGGAATGCTGCCCTCCCACATCACATCCCTCCAAAACTCCACAACACGAGAACATCTCCTCATAGCCCTCCATATAATCCCCATAATCCTACTAATCCTCAAACCCGAACTCATCTCCGGAGTCCCCATATGCAGGCATAGTTTAAACCAAACATTAGACTGTGATCCTAAAGATAGAAGTTAAATTCTTCTTGCCCGCCGAGGGGAGGTTTAATCAACAGGAACTGCTAACTCCTGCATCTGAGTATAAGCCCTCAGCCCCCTTACTTTTAAAGGATAACAGTAATCCACTGGTCTTAGGAACCATTCATCTTGGTGCAAATCCAAGTAAAAGTAATGGATCTATCCTTCATCATCAACACCTCTATACTACTAGCCCTAGCCACCCTGTCCACCCCCATCATCTTTCCGCTACTTTCTAACAATCTCAAAAACACTCCAGACACCATCACAAGCACTGTCAAAGCCTCCTTCCTAATTAGCATCATCCCAATAACCATTTTCCTCTACTCAGGCCTAGAGAGCCAAACCACCTGCTGAGAATGAAAATTCATCATAAACTTCAAAATCCCAATCAGCTTGAAAATAGACTTCTACGCCCTGACATTCTTCCCAATTGCCCTATTTGTATCATGAGCCATCCTCCAATTCGCAACATGATATATAGCCTCAGACCCCTTCATCACAAAATTCTTCTACTACCTTCTCCTATTCCTCCTCGCCATACTAGTCCTAATCCTAGCCAACAACCTCTTCGTTCTATTCATCGGCTGAGAAGGGGTCGGAATCATGTCTTTCCTCCTAATTGGCTGATGACATGGACGAGCAGAAGCCAACACCGCAGCCCTCCAGGCCGTAATCTACAACCGAGTGGGAGACGTAGGCCTCATTCTCTGCATAGTATGACTAGCCTCCACCATAAACACCTGAGAAATCCAACAAGCCTCCCCCCCTGCTCAAATCCCCACTCTCCCTGTCCTAGGCCTCATCCTAGCCGCCACAGGAAAATCCGCCCAATTCGGCCTGCACCCCTGACTGCCCGCCGCCATAGAAGGCCCCACCCCAGTGTCAGCCCTGCTCCACTCCAGCACCATAGTAGTCGCTGGAATCTTCCTCCTTATCCGCACTCACCCCATATTCAGCAACAACCCCACCGCCCTAAGCCTATGCCTCTGCCTAGGAGCCTTATCAACCCTATTCGCAGCTACCTGCGCCCTCACCCAAAACGACATCAAAAAAATCATCGCCTTCTCCACATCCAGCCAACTAGGCCTAATAATAGTAACCATCGGATTAAACCTACCCCAATTAGCCTTCCTGCACATCTCCACCCACGCATTCTTCAAAGCAATACTCTTCCTCTGCTCAGGATCAATCATCCACAACCTAAACGGAGAACAGGACATTCGAAAAATGGGCGGGCTGCAAAAAATATTACCAACAACCACCTCCTGCCTAACTATCGGTAACCTAGCACTAATAGGAACCCCCTTCCTAGCAGGCTTCTACTCAAAAGACCTAATCATCGAAAACCTAAACACCTCATACCTAAACACCTGAGCCCTCTTACTAACTCTCCTAGCCACCTCCTTCACCGCAGTCTACACCATGCGCATAACTCTCCTCGTCCAAACTGGCTTCACCCGTATCTCCCCTCTCACGCCCATAAACGAAAACAACCCCGCAATCACCGCCCCCATCACCCGACTAGCCCTAGGGAGCATCATAGCAGGATTCCTTATCACTTCCTTCATCCTTCCCACAAAAACCCCCCCCATAACAATACCCCTGTCTACCAAAATCACCGCTATCATCGTCACCGTACTAGGAATCACACTAGCCCTAGAACTCTCAAAAATAGCGCAAGCCCTAATTATACCTAAACAAACCCCACTCTCAAACTTCTCAACTGCACTAGGCTACTTCAACCCACTTATCCACCGCATCACAACCTCAGGCCTATTAAACAGCGGCCAAAACATTGCCTCCCACCTAATCGATCTCTCCTGATACAAACTATTAGGCCCAGAAGGACTAGCTACCCTCCAACAGACAGCAGCCAAAGCCACAACTACCCTCCATACAGGCTTAATTAAGGCCTATCTAGGATCATTCGCCTTATCAATCTTCATCATCCTCATATCACACTATACCCTTTAAACAATGACCCCCAACCTACGAAAACATCATCCAATCTTCAAAGTCATCAACGACGCCCTAATCGACCTACCCACCCCCTCCAACATCTCTACATGATGAAACTTCGGATCCCTTCTAGGCCTATGCCTCATTACTCAAATTGTCACAGGCCTATTTCTCGCTATACACTACACAGCAGACACTTCCCTAGCCTTCGCCTCCGTTGCCCACATCTGCCGAGACGTTCAATTCGGCTGATTAATCCGCAATCTCCATGCTAACGGAGCCTCTATGTTCTTCATCTGCATCTACCTACACATCGGCCGAGGCTTCTACTATGGATCCTACGCAAACAAGGAAACCTGAAACACCGGAGTCCTCCTACTTCTCACCTTAATAGCAACAGCCTTCGTAGGCTACGTACTCCCCTGAGGACAAATATCATTCTGAGGGGCTACAGTCATCACCAACCTATTCTCCGCTATCCCATACATCGGCCAAACCCTCGTAGAATGAGCTTGAGGAGGCTTCTCAGTAGACAACCCGACCCTCACACGATTCTTTGCCCTCCACTTCCTACTGCCATTCGTAATCGCAGGACTCACCCTAGTCCACCTAACCTTCCTACACGAAACAGGCTCCAACAACCCCCTAGGCATCCCCTCAGACTGCGACAAAATCCCATTCCACCCATACCACACCACAAAAGACATCCTAGGATTCGCACTAATATTTGTCCTCCTTGCATCACTCGCTTTATTCTCCCCAAACCTGCTAGGAGACCCAGAAAACTTTACCCCCGCTAACCCCCTAGCCACACCTCCCCACATCAAACCAGAATGATACTTCCTGTTTGCCTACGCCATCCTGCGTTCCATCCCCAACAAACTAGGAGGAGTCCTAGCCCTCGCCGCATCCGTCCTAGTCCTCTTCCTCGTGCCCTTCCTACACAAATCGAAACAACGCTCAATAACCTTCCGCCCTATCTCACAAATCCTATTCTGAACACTAGTCACTAACCTACTTATCCTCACATGAGTAGGAAGCCAGCCCGTTGAACACCCCTTCATCATCATCGGACAACTAGCATCATTCTCCTACTTCCTAATCATTCTAGTACTATTCCCACTCGCCGCAGTCCTAGAAAACAAACTCCTAAAACTCTAATCCACTCTAATAGTTTATTAAAACATTGGTCTTGTAAACCAAAGATTGAAGACTACGCCCCTTCTTAGAGTGTACCTCAGAAAGAAAGGAATCAAACCTTTACCACCAACTCCCAAAGCTGGGATTCTCCGTTAAACTACTTTCTGAGACCCTATTCCCTCCCCCCTAAACCGCCCGAATCGCCCCCCGAGATAACCCCCGCACAAGCTCCAGAACCACGAACAAAGTCAACAACAGACCCCAACCCGCAATCAAGAACATCCCTACCCCTCACGAATAAAGCACCGCCGCCCCACTAAAATCAGAACGAACCATCACAAAACCAGAACTGTTCACAGTCTCCCCCCCGGGCCAGCACTCATACAGCCCACTTAGAAAAGTCCCTACCACTACAACAAAACCCAGTCCAAAACCATACCCTAAAACCCGTCAATCCACCCAAGACTCAGGATGCGGATCCGCAGCCAAAGACACAGAATAAACAAAAACCACCAACATCCCCCCTAAATAAACCATCACCAGCACCAACGAAATAAAAGAAACCCCTAAACTCACCAGTCACCCACACCCCACAACAGACGCCAACACCAAACCCACCACCCCATAATAAGGCGAAGGATTAGATGCAACTGCCAGCCCCCCTAAAACAAAGCACAGACTTAAAAACAAAACAAAACTTATCATAATATTCCTGCCCGGCCTCTCTCCGAGATCTGTGACCTGAAAAATCACCGTTAAACTGAACTTTAACTACAAGAACCCCCCCCCTTCCCCCCCCATAAAATATCCTTCTTTTTGTGGATATACATTTTTATGGGTATGTATTGCTTTGCATACAATTCTTGTACACATCAGATACTAACTCAATGTAGGAGTTCGCCCATTAAAGATAATGGTCCCCCCAACCAAACTCAACTATTATCTCCCAAAAACATCACCATCAACCAACACACACATCCAGGCACATTTCTACCACAGGGGCCCATCAAACCCAAATGATCCTAGCCCATACACCAAACAACCCATCGGACTAAAACCTACCAACTGCCAGTCTATGCTTAACAAACTCTCCCTAGAAAACGGAAGTGGATCCCGGCACTAACTACGCTTGTCCTAGCCCATCTCACCAATTAACCTTGAGCTCAGGCACGGAACAAGCCAGAGGGCCTGGTTATTTATTAATCGTTCACCTCACGAGAGATCACCAACCCGGTGCTAGAATTATCCGGAGTGCTTGATCGTCTGGTTCTTTCTTTCCCCCTACACCCTAGCCCTACTCGCTTTTTTGTACTAGTGGTTCCTATTTCAGGGCCATAACTCGCTCCATTCCTCCTTTCCTGCTCTTCACAGATACAAGCGGTCGGCTGTATAACTCCACTGTTCCTTCCTTAATCCCGGCATCCGACCGCTTTGGAACTTTTTTTCTTCCGGGGTCCTTTCACTAAACCCCCCCGTGCGTAGCAGGAGTTACCTTCTGCTTGACATGAACATCACATGGTCGTCGAACGGTTACTCACTCTCAAGCACAATTGCAAGTGTCATGGCTTTCGGATAAGGCGGTCTCATATCGGACACTGATGCACTTTGCGTAGCATTCATGGCTTCCCCCCAAGCTACCTAATAAGTCACTATAGGATGTAATGGTTGCCGGACATATTAAGTATTTTATCTCGTTCTAGGAATTAGCACCCAAAACTGATATTTCATCATTTTTTTTTATTTTTGTTTGTTTTTTTTATGTCCATCTTAAAATATTTAGCTACATAACCCTACAATATTAAAACATTACATTATCAAACTTTTATTTCATTAAAACACCAGTCACTTTCCCCTAACCACTACCCTCAATCAATAACAATCATTTTACAAACTTATCACAAACAATTTATATAAAAAACTACTCAACTATGAACCACCACAGGCCCTAAACCCAGCAACAAACCTAAACAACTAAAACTAAACAAAAAAAAAAACAAAACGACAAATAATATCAACACAAA